CTTTGGGATCTGATACTACACCGCTGCTTAATTCCTTAGTGGATCGGCTCTATTACATAAGCAGATTCCTAAATTTTGCCCCATATCATGGGATAAGTAAGCAGTTTTTTTTAGTTGTATCGACCCAGTCGCTCACTAATGGATCTTTACGGTGCTTTCTCTATCAATTTGGGAACTTTATCCATAGAGTAGTAGTATAGGCCATACTTTCTTCCTATTTTGATTCTCGTGAAGTGTCCTTCCTTCCTACAGCTGATAGGGCAAAATCGTTGTTTTGACGATCCCTATGTAGAAAGCCCTTTTTCTAGTATTTACTAGAAAATTTGATCCTTTCTTTTTTTTTTCTTCTTTCTATAGTGGAGATAGTCGCACGTAATGACAGATCACGGCCATATTATTAAAAGCTTGCGGTAAGAAGGGGTTTCGTTCTAGTGCCCGGAAATAATATTCCAAAGCCTTTGTATGCTCTCCATTGCTTGTGTGTATAAGGCCTATATTATAGAGTATATAACTTCGATCATAGGGATCAATTTCTAGTCGCGTAGCTTCATAATAATTCTGCAAAGCTTCCGCATAATTTCCTTCGGATTGAGCCAACATCCGTTACGGTCGTTCATTCTATTCAAAAAATCTCCGTTCCAAAACCGTACATGAGGTTTTCATCTCATACGGCTCCTCCCTTCTGTACATAGTACTAAGCGAAATAATCTATAGAATAAAAATAGAATTAGTCCCATCTTATTATGAACCGAAAGGGGCTGGTATTTTTCCAAGAAATCTCTAGCCAACCTTCCCGCAAGAGGTTTTTCTTAACACCAATGAATTCTATTAATGCTAGAGGAAAACGATAGCTCCAAGAATTTCTTTGTTCTCAACGCCTCCTATTTAGAGGAATTAGCCACTTCAACGATCTTTGATGGTTATAGGGGTATCCAAAGTACAAACCTGATGGTTGTTTGTTATCCCAACCATTCTTCCCAGCCCTGATACCGATCAGGAAAGGGCTAATTTCTAACAAAGTTTTTCTCTTGTTGATTCCTATTTCTAGGTGTAGTGCTTTTCTCCCCTATGCTGCCTATTGGTATGGTACTAGTAGAGTAGGATTGGCCTGTAATACAGAACCTATCCTGTAGGTGTAACCTTTCGCTCAATACTCAAATCTACAATTGAAGCATCTGAGGCCGCATCAATCGAGGATACACGACAGAAGGAATTGTTAGTTCACCTCACCTTCCCCAAGCGTGGGTTTCCTTTACTAATTTTGTTCTCTCTATGCGAACCCCCTCTCTTTCTCGTAAGACTGAGGTGTAGGTAGGGCTAAAAAAAAAAAAAAAAAAAGAGTCAAATCGCACCATCTCTATAATAAGTAAAAGCCCTTTTTTCCCCTGAGGTTGTCGGAATTATTCGCAATAAAATATTGGCTACAATTGAAGAGGTCTTATCAATGAAATTTCCATTTATACGGGATCTAGGCATAATTCCCAACCCATTCTATATAGAATTGTTTTCATTTCTTCACAAAATAACATAAAAACAAACACATTCGATTCTTATAAATCGATCGATCCATATGCTCTAAATGGATAAGAGAGGTATGGATTTTCCGCTCAGCTCAAATTGTCTCCTTTTCCTTCTGTTTGGACAAGAAGAGATATGAAATATTTGACTAAGATTGGATTTCATTCCACTTTTCTATTTCTCAACAATAACTTCTCTCATCAGCTATTTCGCGTTTTCAAAGTCATTAATTGTCTCATACCCTTTTTTAGATTTCGATTGTATGGCGTAGCGTACCTTATGCAAACAGAATTCTAGGGTTCCTCTATTTTATTATGGAATAAGAAGAATTCTTCCATTCTCTTTTTCTTTGGTTTGGGGAAAACCCAAACTAAAACTTTTCGAGGGAGCGGAATTCCTAGTAAAAAAATCCTGGATCCTTCCACTTAGATGAAAAGGAATTTTTCCAATAGAACCATGGAACCCCCGAGCCGTTGTGGTTGTACCTGTACTGCAGGAATAGGAAAACTCGCTATTCACTTAGTTTATTTTCCATAATAAGATTATGTAGGAGAGATGGCCGAGCGGTTCAAGGCGTAGCATTGGAACTGCTATGTAGACTTTTGTTTACCGAGGGTTCGAATCCCTCTCTTTCCGTTTCTCTTAATTGATCAACGTTAACGATCACAATGTATCAAATCAAATAACAATTTATTCCAGCAATAATACCTTTATTTAATAGAAATTTTTTATAGTAAATTACTGTGGTATGTAAAATACACATAGAGGAAAGAACAAAAAAGAAAAAAGGATCCTAGGGTTAATCCATTTATGCTAGTTGAATGGGAAAATACGAATTAAGGGCCTTAGGTCGATTTAGTTCGGGGAAAGGGGAAGGGGAAGAAAATTCTATGAACTTTTCCTTTTTTCGTTAAGTTCAAGTCTGACGAGAGTAATATTCTACAACTAACAACTCATTTATTTTGAGACCGACCCACTTCCTATCTAGGATTTTTTTAACTAGTCCTTTATATTGCAATGTGTCAATCGTCAAATGCTTTGGCAATTTCCCCGGGTCGGATGAAGCAATAGAATTTTGAATCAGACGTTTTGATCTTTGGTTATCCTTCGTAGTAATAATATCTCGGGGTTTGCAACGAAAACTTGGTATATCGACTATACGACCATTAACTAAAATATGTCTATGGTTAACTAATTGCCGGGCCCCAGGAATGGTTGAAGCCATACCCAATCGAAAAAGGATATTATCCAAACGCATTTCAAGTAATTGTAGTAAAACCTGACCTGTTGACCTTTTTGCTTTTCCAGCGATATGTACATATCTAAGTAATTGTCGTTCTGTCAGACCATAATGAAAACGCAATTTCTGTTTTTCTTGAAGACGAATACGATATTGCTCTTTTTTCCCAGAATGGAATTTCTTTTTCAGATTACTTCCGGATTTAGGTGTTTTTCTAGTGAGTCCTGGTAAAGCTCCCAGACGGCGTATTTTTTTTAAACGAGGTCCTCGATAACGGGACATGAAGACTCCTTGTTTATTTTATTGAAATTTCATTTTACACAATTAATTTCATTGTATTTACATTACAGAATACATCAAAATTAAAACTGAATTAAACTAAAGGATAAACAGAGTAAAATCTACTAAAGTACCACAAAAAATGGAATTTCATCAACATCTGGATTTTTTGTATATATATTATTTATTTTATTGTTTTGTATCTAGCAAAATTGTAAGGTAGAACCACATAATAGATCCTGGATTCTCCATTTAATTCGGAGAAAAAGAGAAAAAGAGAGATTCTTGTTCATGGAACATCGATATAGAAAAAAGCCGACTATCGGATTTGAACCGATGACCCTCGCATTACAAATGCGATGCTCTAACCTCTGAGCTAAGTGGGCTTACATAACAGAAATAGTGTAACAAATAGAAATATGTATAGTATAGGAAATCCGTAAAATGTCAGATCTTAATTATTAATCTTAGCTATTAACTAGTTCGAAATTGGAAGTTCTACTTAGAAAAAAATACTAGAACTTCATAAAGATAAAGTTAACTTGATATGCTTAACTGGAGGATATCCTTAAATAGGATTATAGAAATTTTTGAACTTTCTTTTTATTTCTCTAATTCGCAAATTGATTTTTCTAATAGAATAGAATCTATTCCAATTTCTATATTGAATTTGATTTCAGATATTTTCAATTTGATATGGCTCGGATGAGTAATCTAATACATAGAAAAGAATAATATATATGATGAAAGATATAATAAAGAGAAAATGTGAATTTCTTGGCATTTTCATTCGATCATTATAGACATTTTTTGAGATATTTTGTTTTTTTTGTTATTTCTTAATAATTTAATGATTAATATTTCACTAAGGAGAACATAGAATCATAGCAAATGAAATTGCTAATTCTGATTAGAAAAAAAAAAGAATGAATATCAAGCGTTATAGTATGATTTTGAATACTCTAAAAAAGAAAGGCGGGGGGGGGGGGGGGGAGAGAAAAACTTTGGGATATATTGATTCGGATTGAATTGCAAATACATCAACGATAGAATCAATTCAATTCTGAATTGCAATAAGCAGGGTCTGTCAAATAGAGACGAACTGCTAGACTACGTCGAGTAATTAATTACTCGATTCCAAAAAAAACTAAGAGATGGATGAAATTACACAAGGAATCCAGGTCTCAATCAAAGAAAAGGAAAATGGGGATATGGCGAAATCGGTAGACGCTACGGACTTGATTGTATTGAGCCTTGGTATGGAAACCTGCTAAGTGGTAACTTCCAAATTCAGAGAAACCCTGGAATTAAAAAAGGGCAATCCTGAGCCAAATCCGTGTTTTGAGAAAACAAGTGGTTCTCGAACTAGAATCCAAAGGAAAAGGATAGGTGCAGAGACTCAATGGAAGCTGTTCTAACGAATCGAGTTGATTACGTTGTGTTGGTAGTGGAACTCTCTCTAAATTTAGAGAAAGTAAGGGCTTTATACATCTAATACACACGTATAGATACTGACATAGCAAACGATTAATCACGGAACCCATATCATAATATAGGTTCTTTATTCTTTTTTAGAATGAAATTAGGAATGATTATGAAATAGAAAATTCTGAATTTTTTTAGAATTATTGTGAACCCATTCCAATCAAATATTGAGTAATCAAATCCTTCAATTCATAGTTTTCGAGATCTTTTAAAAAGTGGATTAATCGGACGAGGATAAAGAGAGAGTCCCATTCTACATGTCAATACTGACAACAATGAAATTTCTAGTAAAAGGAAAATCCGTCGACTTTATAAGTTGTGAGGGTTCAAGTCCCTCTATCCCCAAACCCTCTTTTATTCACTAACTATAGTATTTATCCTCTTTTTTTCTTTTTATCAATGGGTTTAAGATTCATTAGCTTTCTCATTCTACTCTTTCACAAAGGAGTGCGAAGAGAACTCAATGGATCTTATGCTG